AGAAATTGGACAGGTGCGGAAATTTCTTGTTGAATTACGTACTTATTTAAAAAGTAATAAACCTCAGTTTCACGAAATCATCTCTTCTACTAAGATATTTACTGAGGAAGCAGAAGCCCTTTTGAAAGAAGCTATTCAGGAACACATGGATCGGTTTCTACTTCAGGAACAAGAATAAAGAAATTTATCACTGTTATCTCAACTTCAAAAAGGAATCAAGTCTTTATCCAAAATAAAACAAAAATAGATGAAAATTAGATGAAAATCAATTGCGTCCAATAGGATTTGAACCTATACCAAAGGTTTAGAAGACCTCTGTCCTATCCATTAGACAATGGACGCCCTTAATTCCAATTCCTATTTTTTTCGTATTTTGATTCTTGCTTGAATTGAAAAGAATCAAAATCGGATTGGCTGTGATATTAGTTCTTTTTTTGAATTGTATATTTAATTATTCATTAATGGTAACTAGAATATGTAAAATGGGGAATTCTATTAGGCTATTTAGAAAAAAGGAAATAAGCGGGTAGCGGGAATCGAACCCGCATCGTTAGCTTGGAAGGCTAGGGGTTATAGTCGACGTCGATTTAGCTCTTTAAGCGTCTCTAATTCAAAACCGAACATGAAACTTTGGTTTCATCCGGCTCCTTTATGGAAAATGGGGAAATTCTTGGACTAACTTGTCAACAAAATAAACACAATTAAGTCCATAAGATCTATGTCCGCTTTTTGTCTTAATACGAATAAAACGAATCGCTTTATAGATGATCCTTCTAGAACTAGAAGAAGGTTATTCTGACAAATTTTCTAGTTTCTTCGTTCTCTATTTCTATTTGAGAAGATCCTAAGGTAAGGAAAAGAATTTGTTTCCACCGAGCTAAACCAATAGGTCGATATCTATAGTAGACCAAAGTAATCGGTCAATAGCTATTTTGCTTCAATTTCGTTCTTTAGAGTTAAAAAACTGTGGAAGGTTTAGTTACGATTTGAAATTGTCTTTCTATCTTCAGCCATAGATCCTTTACTTATACTTATTCAAGTGGAAGTCTTGGTCTAATCTCAAAATTATGTTTCGTCATTTCAGAATCCAACTTTTCGAGTTAATTTCGAATCGACTTATGGATACAAATCACGAGAATGTTTATTTTTTTCTCGAATTTCTCGTTGAGAACTAAAGGATTTAATCCTTTCTAAGAAATAAAGTTTTTGATCGGAATAGGAATAAATCCGAAAGACCCTTTAACTATTAAGGGTTAATAGAACGAATCACACTTTTACCACTAAACTATACCCGCTACAATATGATTATTGTATGCAAACAGAGCTTTTGTCGAACAAGATGGATCACCAAAGAATCATCAAAACGAGTGTGTTGCGCTTTTTTGCGAGGAGAGAGGAGAAGGATTCGTAAAAGATGTGTCATTCTATTTCAAGTAAATAACTAAGTTGCTGAAGAAGATAGATACGGGTCAAAAAAACTCAAATCATACCAGAAGAATGCCTTTTGGAACAATCGCTAGTTTCTTTTTTCGTTTTAGTTCGGAAAATGATTATAAAATATAACAACAAAACCAAGCAAGACTTTTTTTTGGTTTGAATATAAAATATTCCATTAAATATAATAAATTAAAAACAAGTATTTTGGGTTTCCAATTATCCAATTCGAAATTATAGAAAAAAAAAAGATAAATAATAATTAGTATATAATTTGTAATTCGTTGCAACGCCCGGCTAGGTACTCACCCAGCCAGGTCATCATAATAAAATACAAATAAGAGGGTCCTTTCAAACAAACTCAACACAAAGCAAAGGTATATCCATTATTTTTATTTAGTTCGATTGTTGGTGCCCCTAAAAGAAATTCAAAAAATTACTGATTTCTCTCTTCTCTATCTATAATAGCTAATAGCTGGATTATAGATAGAGAAGAGAGAAAAAGATATAATCATTACATTGTGTGTAATGTAATAATTATATCTCTCAATTGGGAGAGATGGCTGAGTGGACGAAAGCGTCGGATTGCTAATCCGTTGTACGAGTTATTCGTACCGAGGGTTCGAATCCCTCTCTTTCCGTTTACATCCCTGTCCCTGTCTTGTTTTTTCCAATTTTTTCAATCGTAGTTAAATTATTTACATAGTTCAAACCTAATAAAATTGGAAAATTTACCAAGTAAAACTCTTTGGATTTTATTCTTCACGTCCAGGATTACGTCCAGGATCATTAGATAGGAATCCAAATATAAAGAGAGAAACAAAAAATATTACTACGGTATAAACGAAGAGTTTCAGAGTAAGCATTACACAATCTCCAAGATAATTAAAAAAAAAAGAGAGTCGATCTTCTATTTTTCGACCAAGAAAGGAAGTTTTGTTCTAGAAATTCGAAATGAATTGTCAAAATTGCAGTTCTTTTTCATTAATTTATTAAGACAAATATCCAAATTCGCTATCGGCCAGACCCTAATAGAGATGGTTAAGTTAAGGTCTTTCAGCGTCAAAAACGAGGCAAGGGTGGTAGGACGAATTCCCGGCGACTATCCAAAATTTCAGTGTGGGAATCGAAGGTTTCTACTCGAAAACTTGAACTTCTCAAATTGGATTTAGTTTGATTTAGACTTTTTGCTCCAAGAAATTAGGCTAGGATATTGATCTCATCGAAAACTTATAGCAGCTTGCCAAACAAAAGCTAAGAGGAAAAAAAGCACAGGTATGACTGGCATAACATCTACGATTGGATTCAAAAAGGCGTAGGCTTCGGGCAATTTGCCGAAGAAAAAACTACTCGAATAAAGGGCAGAATTAATAGCAATACAGATAAAACTAACGATATTAAGCATAACAGAATTTTATTCTTGGAGATAATTGCATTTTTATTGAGTTTTTGATGGGAAGAAAGTAAGCATCTTAGACTTCTTTTTTATTTGTTTGAACCAACCCAATCCAAAATACTTCAATTCCCAAAGGAGAATAGAAGAAATCATACTTTCATACAATATCTTAATTGAATTCTATTTAATGATCAATAAATTGAGTGGAATTCTCTATATAGGTTAGTACCAATATCCTCTATAGATATTAATTATTTGGACTGAAGTTGACAAAGAAACAATACCAATTCATTCTTAGATATGAATATATTAATAAGAATTATTATTTGAAATTCGAAATTTCAATGGGGCGTAGCCAAGTGGTAAGGCAACGGGTTTTGGTCCCGCTATTCGGAGGTTCGAATCCTTCCGTCCCAGCCTATATGCATTTTTTTTAGCCTACACGATTTATTCATTATTGCCCTAGAAAAAAAATAAGTAGGGGAAGGTTAATCCATATTCATTTCAAAATATGAGTCTATAAAAATTTCATTAGATTAACAAAACAAAGGATCAATCTCCAGATCATATAGAGGAACCCATTTAGTCTAGTTATCTATTTCAAATTTAATCAGTAATGAGTCCATTCAAAAAGAAAGAGAGATTTTCCTATGAAGATCGTTTATTGTCCCATTTTTTAAACAATATTTTGACTAATTCCTTGTATGGAATCTTTGAAATTCAACGAGATATTATTCAATATTACTCTTATTTATGTATTGTATTATGATTATGTATGTGAAATTGATGTATGTTCAAAATGGCGTCTTACTAAATAAGACTTTTTCAGAAAAATCCTTACGCATATCATATTATTCTATATAGAAGTATATATAAGCGATAGTCTAGATTAAGGTGTCTGTGTAGCTGAACCAATGACTATTCATGATTCCATAATTGAATCAATTCTATACCGGTTACAAATTGGAAGAATGTTATGTTAAAACTTCGTTTGAAACGATGTGGTAGAAAGCAACGTGCGACTTGAAGGACACGATCCGTTGTGGATTTTTCTATCCACCATTTTCCATTTATCTAGAAATGAGGATGCTCTTGGCTCGACATTGGTTGTTCTGTTAGACTTGAACCCTTTGTTTTTTGTTGGGTTGGAAATAGTAATAGTTCACGGTGTAGCTCGAGTAGAAAGCATTAATTCATTTCTCGGGGACAAGGATCTAGGGTTAGTGCCAATCAATTTGACCAACTTCGTAAATGTATCTTACATATATAGAAATCCAATTCGAGAAAGTTTCCAATTCAAAACAAAACTGGTTTTTAGTGATCAAACTTTTTCGATTCGAAGTGTATCATGCGTGAATCAACTGTCCATAGGAATCTTTGATACAAAGAAATCAAAAAAGGGTATGTTGCTGCCATTTTGAAAGGATTCGATTAAGAAGCGTCGAAGTAATGCCTAAACCCAATGATTTAAAATAAGGCTAAAGGATCTACAAACAAGTAAAGACCTTTTTAATTGTCTCGATAGTCTCAATAACTGGATTAGATTAAAGAAGCGAAATAGAATTTTTAACCAGATGGAGGGGGGTGAAGACCACTCAAGAAATGAACTAAACTAAAGATTTTTTTTTTGAGCTATTTGAAAGTTATCCAACTTGAGTTATGAGTACGAATGCTTTTTTTTTTTCATTAAGAAAAGGCTGAAATTTGAGTCTGTCTATTTCTCATTTAATTTATTCGAATTCCACACATAGGCAAAACTTTGAATCAAATCATTTTTTCTTGAGCCGTATGAGGAGAACACCTCGTATACGTTTCTAGGGGGGGTATTGTTCATATACATCTATCCCAATAAGCCGTCTATCGAATCGTTGCAATTGATGTTCGATCTCGAAGAGAAGGAAAAGATCTTAGAAAAGTYGGCTTTTATCATCCAATGAAGAATCAAATTTATTTAAATGTTCCTCTTATTTTTTATTTCCTCGAAAAAGGTGCTCAACCCACAGTAACTGTTCAGAATCTTTTAATCAAAGCAGAAGTTTTTAAGGAACTTACGTCGAAATTTCCTTAAAAAATACCAAGGGGGCAAGTCTAGAAAAATTATACAAAATGAAAGTTGCTACCCCCTTGGTATTTCTGCTGTATTTGTATCTAGCTAGCATTTCTTTACCGTGACTCCGATGGTCTAGAGCCTTTAGTTTATTGAAGTTTATTGATCTGAAAAATTTAACGAAAACTCGGAGATTTCCTTCAATTGTGTGGTTTTCGTTGGAACTCGACTAACCAACAAGGAATCCACGTTGCTTATTCCACTTAAATTGATCAACTAGATTCTAGACCGAAAGATCCGATATTGGTTTTCAATTCTTACATTTATACTGTTCTATTTTTTCTATTTATGTAGATTAGATATCTAGTATCAACCCAACACAATTTTGTATTGCATTTGCATGCATTGGTAAATTGGAATTCAAAAAAAGATTTCAATGCAATTTCTTGTGGTTTTCCACTTTATTCTTTTAGCACCATTTATATTGACAACAGTGTATTCAACAAATATAATCCATCGTGATAAGTGAAATGTGTCTATTTATTTCTATTTCTGGACCATAGGTTTTTCAATTTCACTTATTCAAATGATGTTTTCTTTCCTACAAGAAGTTTTTGAGTGAAAAAGACATCCTAGGGGGTGTTTTAGAATTTTCTACCCTTTTTCTTTTATCTGAGAATTTCTTTTCAGATAATCATTTTTCGGTTTTGAATCCCTTATATAAATATTAAAAAAATATAAAAATGCAGTTAATTTAAACAAAGGGAGAGCAGGTTGTACCAGCTAACAAACCCTTGAGCTACCAACTAAAAAAAAAAAAGATTTGATTTTTGTATCTCTATACCTTATTTGTAAATTTTGTTTAATCTAGATTTTATTTTCTTCGGGTTGCTAACTCAACGGTAGAGTACTCGGCTTTTAAGTGCGGCTTGAATCTTTTACACATTTGGATGAAGTGAAGAATTCGTCCATCCCGTTGGTAAAGTTTGGAAGACTACGACTAATCCTGAAAAGGAATAAATGGAAAAAATAGCATGTCGTATCAATAGAGAGTTCTGAGGATATTTCATTGTTATCGGATTGTTCCAAAACCTTGTTCAAATTCGTGGAACGGAAAAAAGTTGGGTCGAATGAATAAATGGATAGGGGCCAGGCTCTACGGCTTCAATTAACTAAAATAAAGAAAAAGCCACCAGCTACTCTTCGCAATTTGAATAATTTCCTGATCTAATTAGAGGTTAAAACTGGATTAGTGCCTGATAGGGAAAGGGTTTCTCCCCTACATATGGGGATTTTCTATTTTTGTAATGAATCCTAACTATTTCCTGCCATTCTATGTGTAAATAAAAGAAGCAGTATATTGATAAAGAAGGATTTTGCCGAAATCAAAAGAGCGATTGGGGTTAAAAAATAAAAGATTTCGAATCATCTTGTTATCGGATAATATACATGAAAAAAAATGAACTGAATGTAACAAAGAGAGGTTAGAGAATCTGTTGCTAAATTTAACTCTCTCCAAGGGATCCATTTAGAATCGAATATCTTGTTTTGACTGTATCGCACTATGTATTCATTTGATAATCCCCAAAATCACATCTTCTACCTTTGATTTAAATCGAATTTGAAATGGAAGAAATCAAAAGTCATTTACAGGCCGAGAGATTTCAACAACATGACCTCTTCTATCCCCTTATCTTTCAGGAGTCTAGTTATGCATTTGCTCATGATCGTGGTTTCAGTAGAGCTATTTTTCCGGTTTATGACACTAAAACTAAATACAGTTTATTGGTTGTAAAACGGATAATTACTAGAATGTGTCAACAAGAAAATTTTGTTATTTCTTATAATTATAGTGATTCGACCAAAAATCCATTTTGTGTGTTCAATAATAATTTGTATTCCCGAATCATATCCGGGGGGTTTGCTTTTATTGTAGAAATTCCATTTTATCTACGAGTAATATCTTGTCTAAAGGGGAAAAATAGAATCAAATCTCAGAATTTACGATCAATTCATTCACTATTTCCCTTTGTAGAGGACAATTTGTCGCATTTACATTTTGTATTAGATATACGAATACCACATCCTGTCCATGTGGAAATTTTGGTTCAAGCTCTTCGCTATTGGTTAAAAGATGCCTCTTCGTTGCATTTAGTCCGATTATTTCTCAGCGAGTATTGTAATTGGAATAGTCTTATTAATTCAAAAAAGATGGCTCCCTCTTTTTCAAAAAGAAATCAAAGATTTTTTTTAGTCTTATATAATTCTTATGTATATGAATATGAATCCATTTTCACCTTTATACGTAACCAATCCTTTCATTTACGATCAACATCTTCGGAACTTTTTCTTGAACGAATCCATTTCTATGGAAAAGGAAAAACGGAACCCTTTGTGAACGTCTTTGGTAAGGTTACGGATTTTCAGGCGAATCTATGGTTGGTCAAGGAACCTTGTATACATTATATTAGGTACCAAAGAAAATCGATTCTGGCTTCCAAGGGGATGTCTCTTTTCCTGAATAAATGGAAATGTTATCTTGTCAATTTTTGGCAATGGTATTTTTCACTGTGGTTTTCTACAAGAAAGAGTGCTTTGAACCAATTAGTCAATCATTCCATGG